ATAAAGTAAGCTAAACAAGCTAGTGGGCTCATACCCCAAATATGATATTTTTCCTTTATAAATAAAAATTTATTATTTTATCTTAGTTTGATTTCTAATCATAACAGTTATTATAGCCATATCAACATCTTCTATATTTTTAATTTGACTAAGAATAGAAATAAATATAATATCATTTATCCCTTTAATTTCACCTAAAAAATCTATAATCTCTATCAATAGAACAGTTTTATATTTTATTCCTCAAGCCTTTGCTTCAGTTATTTTTATTTTTTTTATCCTAATTCAAACATTAAACTTTACATTTTTTGAAAATCTTAATATAATTATTCTTAGATCTATAATTCTTAAGCTTGGGGCTGCCCCTCTCCATATTTGATTCCCACACGCATCTGAAGGCATAACCTATACAAGCTTTTTTCTTTTAACTTCAACCCAAAAAATTATCCCCCTTCATGTACTAACACTTTTTCAAAATTGAACAATTTTACTTCCAATTATTCTTAGAACAGTAATTGGATCTATTGGAGGTCTTAATCAATTTTCCATTCGAAAAATTCTAGCTTATTCTTCAATTACCCATTTGTCTTGAATATTAACATTAATTATACTATCAAGAATAATATGATTAGTCTATCTTCTAACTTACTCCATAATTCTACTTTTTGTTATTCAATTTAATAAACAATTAAATTTAAATTATTTCTCCCAAATCAATTTTCTTTCTAAAACAAATTCTCTGTATTTTATAATCTTACTATTAACCTTAGGAGGACTCCCACCCATACTAGGATTCTTTATAAAATGAATAACTTTAAAAATTGTAATCAATAATATAAATTTTCTAGCTGTACCCCTACTAATTTCATCACTAATTAATTTATATTTTTATAGCCGCCTTCTTTACCCACATTTTATAAAAATACAACTTTCAATTAAATGAAACATTAAAAATTTTACTAAACTCTGAAACTTTATTTTTTTAAACTTCTTAAGAATTTTTATAATTGTCCCATTAGCTTAAGATTTTAAGTTAACAAAACTATATGCCTTCAAAGCATAATATAATTTCAATTAAATCTTAGGAATTAACCATCTTTAAACTTGCAATTTAACATTTTATTTAAACTATATGATTAGCAAAAGATTAATTTTCATAAATAAATTTACAATTTATCGCTTTTATCAGCCATTTTACCGCGATGATTTTATTCAACAAACCACAAAGACATTGGAACTATATACTTACTATTGGGGTCTTGATCAATAATAATTGGGATATCACTAAGAATTTTAATTCGAGTTGAACTTGGACAACCTGGTTCATTTATTGGTAATGACCAAGTTTATAACGTTATTGTTACAGCTCACGCCTTTGTTATAATTTTTTTTATAGTAATACCAATCATAATTGGTGGATTTGGAAACTGGCTTATTCCAATTATACTTGGAACTCCTGATATAGCCTTTCCTCGAATAAATAATATAAGATTTTGACTTTTACCACCCTCTTTAAGTCTTTTATTAACTTCATCCATAGTAGAAAATGGGGCAGGAACTGGTTGAACAGTATACCCCCCCCTAGCTTCAAACATATCTCACTCTGGGATGTCCGTTGATCTAGCAATTTTTAGCTTACATCTAGCTGGAATTTCATCCATTTTAGGTTCTATCAACTTTATCACAACTATTATAAATATACGACCAAAAGGAATAACTCTTGAACGAATCCCACTATTTTTATGATCAACTTTAATTACAACAATTTTATTACTTTTATCACTACCTGTTTTAGCAGGAGCTATCACTATACTTGTAACAGATCGAAATTTCAACACATCTTTTTTCGACCCAGCAGGGGGAGGAGACCCTATTTTATATCAACATTTATTTTGGTTTTTTGGTCACCCAGAGGTATACATTTTAATTCTTCCCGGATTTGGAATAATCTCTCATATTATCTGTTTCCAAACAGGAAAACGCGAGCCGTTTGGAACCCTAGGTATAATCTATGCAATGTTAGCAATTGGTCTTTTAGGTTTTATTGTATGAGCTCACCATATATTCACTGTTGGAATAGATGTTGATACCCGAGCTTATTTCACAGCAGCCACCATAATTATTGCCGTTCCTACAGGAATCAAAATTTTTAGTTGATTAGCAACACTCCATGGAACCTACATTCAACATGACACCCCCCTTCTATGATCTTTAGGGTTTGTTTTCCTATTTACAATCGGAGGATTAACTGGAATTATTTTAGCTAACTCGTCAATTGATATCATTTTACATGATACTTACTATGTAGTAGCACATTTTCATTATGTTTTATCAATAGGAGCTGTATTTGCCATTTTAGGAGGGATTACCCATTGATTCCCAATGTTTTTTGGGGTATCTCTTAACTCAATAATATTAAAAATTCACTTTTTCTCTATATTTTTAGGTGTAAACTTAACCTTTTTCCCACAACATTTTTTAGGTTTGGCAGGGATACCACGACGATATTCTGATTACCCTGATTTTTTTGGAAAATGAAACATTGTATCCTCTATCGGATCTTTAATTTCTTTTGTAAGAGTTTTAATCTTCATTTTTATTATATGAGAAAGATTATCACACAAACGATTAATCCTTACCACACAATTCACCCAAACATCAATTGAATGACAACTTAATTATCCCCCTGCTGATCACACCTTTAACCAAATTAGTATTTTAATCAAATAACCCCACTAATGATAACCTGAACTTCCATTTCATTTCCAAATAGAAATTCCCCCATTATAGAACAACTAATTTTCTTCCATGATCATTCAATAACAGTAATTATTCTTATCACAGTCATTACCATATACATAATTTTTAATATTATAAACAATTTCTATAGAAGACATAATCTAATAGAAGGTCAAGAAATTGAGATTCTTTGAACTATCATCCCAGCGATAATTCTTATTTATATCGCCCTCCCATCTTTACGATTATTATACTTAATAGAAGAAGCATTCTTTCCTTCCATTACTACCAAAATTATTGGACATCAATGATACTGATCATATGAATACCCTGATTTTAATTTTGAATTTAATTCATTTTTACTGCCACAAACTGAACTAAACTTATCTAACTTTCGATTATTAGATGTTGATAACCGAATAATTTTACCATTTAACACTAGTTTACGTTTTCTAGTCACATCAGAAGATGTAATTCACTCATGAACTATCCCAACTCTCGGAATTAAAATAGACGCAGTTCCAGGACGATTAAATCAAATTTCATCAATTGCTAATCGTCCTGGACTTTACTTCGGACAATGTTCTGAAATCTGCGGTGCCAATCACAGTTTTATACCAATTTCTTTAGAAATCACATCATTAAAAAACTTCCTTTTCTGAATTAAACAGTTTTCATTGAATGGCTGAAAAGAAAGCACTGGTCTCTTAAACCACCTTATAGTACACGAATACTTTCAATGAAAAACTAGTTAAATTATAACATAAGATTGTCATTCTTAAATTACTAAAGTGTTTTTTTATACCTCAACTTTTTCCAATAAACTGAAATCTCTTATGTGTATTATTTATAACAATTGTTATTTTATCCATCATACTAGTATATTTTAACAAAACACCTAAACTAAAAACTACATTCATAGAAAAAAATAATCTTCAAAAAATCTGAAAATGATAACAAATCTATTTTCAATTTTTGATCCATCCTCATCTACTTCTTTTCCTATAAACTGATTAAGTACTTTAATAATTCTAATTTTCTTACCCTCTATATATTGAACTATCCCATCTCGATTCCAAACCCTATGATTTTTAATTTCTTCCATACTTACAAAAGAAATAAACAATCTCTTTTTAAAAAATAAAAAAAAATACATTTTATTAATAATTTCTATTTTCTGATTCATTCTAACTAATAATTTTATAGGACTTTATCCTTATATCTTTACTGCAACAAGACACATTAACTTAACAACTATCCTAACTCTACCATTATGAATAACCTTTATAACCTTTGGATGAATTAATCAAACCAACCACATATTTGCACACTTAGTTCCCCTTGGAACCCCAATAATATTATCAGTATTCATAGTAATAATTGAAACTACTAGCAATTTAATTCGCCCTCTAACACTATCAATCCGCTTAACAGCCAATATAATCTCAGGCCACCTACTTTTATGTCTTCTTAGAGAAATTATACAAAACTATTTAAGAATCAACACTCTCATCCTTCCTGTAATAGCAACCCTTCTCACACTAGAGATGGCTGTTGCTATCATTCAAAGATATGTATTTATCATTTTAATCTCACTATACTTAAATGAATTAAACTAATGATAACACAACCATTTCACATTGTGGATAAAAGTCCATGACCTATAACAGGATCAATTGCAGCATTTTCATCTATAATTGGAATAATTAACCTTATACACCTTAATAATATAAACATTTTATCCTTAGGTTTTACTATTATAATTATAACAATAATTCAATGATGACGAGACATTTGCCGTGAAGCCACTTTCCAAGGAAATCACACTTTAATTGTAGCTAAAAATATAAAATGAGGTATAATTTTATTTATTATCTCTGAAGTATTCTTTTTTATTTCATTTTTCTGAGCCTTTTTCCACAGAAGACTATCACCTAATATTGAAATTGGATCTCAATGACCACCCAAAAGAATTATCCCATTTAACCCGTTTAGAATTCCACTTTTAAACACAACTATTTTACTATCCTCAGGAATTTCTATCACATGAGCTCACCACAATTTAATTATAAAGATTTATGAAGATACTACTTTGGCCTTACTAATTACAATCCTTTTAGGGTTAATTTTCACAATCCTTCAAGGGTGAGAATACACCCAAGCTCCATTCAGAATTTCAGATTCAATCTATGGAACCACATTTTTCATATCAACAGGATTCCATGGCCTTCATGTAATTATTGGAACATCATTTCTAAGAGTTATATTAGCTCGAATCCTGATAAACCACATAACAAATAACCACCACGTTGGATTTGAAGCAGCAGCTTGATACTGACATTTCGTTGATGTAGTCTGATTATTCTTATATACATTTATCTACTGGTGACCATTTTGTTTTATTAGTATAAAAAGTACACCTAATTTCCAATTAGAAAGTTTTTCTAAAATAAAACAATTCTTTATTTAACTATAATTTTTTTCTTTACCATAATAATTTTCATTTTAGGAAACTTAACAAAAAAAAAATTTTTTTTAAAAAAAGAAAAAAACACCCCATTTGAATGTGGATTTGATCCCTTTTCTGTCTCTCGTAACCCCTTTTCAATTCGATTTTTCATAATTTCAATCATTTTTATTATTTTTGATATTGAAATTATTATCATCCTCCCATTCCCCATTCTATACAATCTCTTACAAATAAAAACCATTATTATAATAATTATTATTTTCCTGATTATTTTAATAGGATTAATTTATGAATGAAAAAATGGAATACTTAAATGATTATAGAATAGTATTTAAAATCCATAAAATCTAACTTGCACTTAGAAATTGCTAAAGCCTATTCTAAGAATGAAGCAATTTTGCAATCAGTTTCGACCTGAATAAATGGAACCCCCCCCCATTCTTATTAATAGAAGCCAAAATAGCGGCTATTCACTGTTAATGAATAAATTGACTAATCCTATTAAAGCTAAAAACCAGGCTGCTAACCTGATAATAATGATACTCATTTAGCTTTTATTTTTATAGTGTATAAAACACATAACATTTTCAGTGTTAAATAGCCAATGCTAAAAATAACCTTAAACTAATATCTTAATATTTTCAATATTACATTTTTATTAAACTATAAGATTTAAAAATTAAGTAGTAAAAGAACAATAAAAAATGTAAATAAGCTTTTAAATCTTCTTACCTGAATTCACTGAAATACTAATACAAACAATAATTTAACCTTAAAAATACCTTGAGGCCCAACCTCCTCCACTCAACTTCTATCAACTTTTGATAAATGCCCACTAATAAACATAATATTCAAAAATAAAGAACCAGAAAAAGTAGATAAGAACCACATACTTCTTAAGAAATTGTTAACTTTAATACTCAATTTCCCAACTCTATCAAAATACACGACAAAAAAAATTCAAATACCAATTAATAAAATTGCAATATTAATTATCCTTAAATTTATAAATACTAACCCTACTTCATAATTTGGAAACAAAACTCATCTAAATACAGATCCAAACACTAAAACCACCAACCCTATAAAAAAAATAGGAACCTCTATCCAATTTGACCATCTAATATAAAAAACAACTAACTTTCCAGGCTCCCTTCACATAATATAATACATTACACGAAGAGAATAAATGCATGTACAAATTGTTGCAACAATTATTACCAAAATTACAAAGAAATTACAGTTTTTTTCATAAATTTTCTCTAAAATAAAATCCCTTGAATAAAATCCTCTCAAAAATGGAACCCCAAATAAAGATATATTAGCTACTCTAAAGCTTACTCTAACTATAGGTCTTGCATTTCTAAGCCCCCCAAAAAAACGAATGTCTTGAATTCCCAACGAAGAATGAATTATAAATCCCGCACACAAAAAAAGTATCGCCTTAAACACCGCATGAACTAATAAATGGAAAAAAGCTAAATCTTCTTGACCTAAAGAAAGAGCTGTTATTATTAAACCAAGCTGGCTTAACGTTGATAAAGCAATGATTTTTTTTAAATCTGTCTCCAAAATAGCTCTCACCCCAGCCATTAAAGACGTTACTAAAGAAATATATAATAAAAATTTAGAAAACATTTCAATCTGAAAAAGAAGACTTAATCGAATCAACAAATATACCCCAGCTGTAACCAAAGTAGAAGAATGCACCAAAGCAGAAACTGGAGTGGGAGCAGCCATTGCCATTGGCAATCAAGCAGAAAAAGGAATCTGTGCTCTTTTTGTTATACCAACAAAAATTATTATAAATCCCACCAACGCAAAAAATTCATTTTGTTTATAAAAATCCAAAACCCCAAAATTCAACATATATACCAAAGAAAGCAAAATTATTACATCTCCAATCCGATTTCTTAAAACAGTTATTATCCCAGCTCTATTAGAATTATAATTTTGATAAAAAATTACAAGAACATACGAAACAAAACCCAAACCATCCCAACCCACCAAAATCATTATTAAATTAGGACTTACAATCATAATCAATATAGATCCAATAAATATTAAAACACCATAGCAAAAATAAATTTTTAACTTATCTTCCTTTATATAATCATTTCTATAAATAACTACTACCCCAGAAATTAACAAAACAATACTACAAAATATCACTCTTATTCAATCAAAAAGAAAAAAAAATTTAAATTCAAAATTTCCAGAAGAAAACAAATTATACTCAACAACCACAACCCTTAAACTTAATAAAAAATCAAAACCCTTAATTAAAAAACACAATCTAATTGCCACCAATAACAAACCTCACTGAAAAAAAATTACCTAATGCAAAACTTCTTTAAATCCACAATTTAATATTTTTATTATAAACTAATTAAGTAAAATCACTCTAAAAAAAACTCTACCCTAAAAATTCAAAATACCAAAGGAATCAAATGGAAAAATATTAACAACAACTCCCGTAAATCCATCATCTTCACAGCAAGCAAAAACCAACCCCTCCCATGATTGATATATCTATATATATATAAAGAATAACCAGCTGTTAAAAAGGAAATTAAACCTACAGGAATAATAACTAAAAATCTTCACTTTATTATTCTACCAATTAGAAAAATCTCCCCACCTAAATTCATTGAAGGAGGAGCCGCCATATTAATAACTCTAAATAAAAACCACCATAAAGAAAAAAAAGGAAAAATTACACCAATTCCTTTTAACAAAACTATTCTCCGAGTAAAAACACGCTCATAAAAAAAATTTGCAAGACAAAACAAGCCCGAAGAACATAAACCATGCCCCAACATTATCAATAAATTTCCCCAAAAACCCCAATTAGATATTCTTAAAATCCCCCCCAAAGATATTCCTATATGACACACAGATGAATAGGCAATTAAACCCTTTACATCTACTTGACACAAACAAACCAATCTAATCATTACTCCCCCAAGAAGAGCAACTCTTATAAAAAAATAACTAAACCTTAAAATTTCCTGTAAAAAAAAGAAAACCAATCGAACCAACCCATAAACACCTAATTTTAGTAAAACCGCTGCCAAAATTATAGAACCTGACACAGGTGCCTCAACATGCGCCTTTGGTAATCAAATATGAAACATGTACATTGGCATCTTAACCAAAAACCCCATCACCCCTATTAATATCAACACAAACCCTATATTAAATTCTATTCAGTAAATATACACCAAACTAAAATTTTTTATAAATAAAATAAATACTAACAAAGGGAAAGACCCAAATAAAGTGTAAAATAATATATAAAGACCTGCCTGTAGTCGTTCAGGTTGCGTACCCCAACCTATAATAATCATTACAATTGGAAACAATACACTTTCAAAACATAAATAAAAAAAAAACAAATTATTTACTGAAAAACACAACAATAAAAATACCACCATCATGAAAATATAAAACTTAAATATCTGTCCTGAAAAAATATTTAAATTTATACTTGCTAACAATATTAACATTCTAACTCACATTCTTAATTCTATTATTATAAAACCCAATAAATCAATACTTAAAAAATTTCCAACATACATCAACCCTACCATACCTCATTCTATCCTTATAACTATCCATATAGTTAAAAACATTAATACCACAATTATCTCTATCATAGAAAAAACCCAAAAAAAACTCAATAATCCAACCAAAATTATCAACAACTCTAACATCTTAATAGATTCATCATTCGAATCTTATCTCTTCCATAAAAATAAACTCTTAACACTAAAACTCTCAATCCCATCCCAGCCTCACAAACCACCACAATTATAAAAATAATTAAAACTAAAAAAAACTTTCTAATTCCACAAATAATAAAAACATTAACTATTACACCTAAATACATAAACTCTAATCTTAACATAATTAATAAAATATGCTTTCGATTTATTAATAATCTAAAACTTCCCGAAAAAAACAAAAATATTCTAACCAAAAACATTAGTTACTATAATAGTTTAAAAAAAAACAAAGGTTTTGTAAACCTTAATTGATTTTCTTATAGTTTCAGAAAAGACTCCTCATCCTAAATCTCCAAAATTTATATAATTTTTATACTATTTTCTGAAATAAAACTATTAATAATAGCTTCAATTTGATTTATCGCCTCAACTCACCCAATCTCCATAATCTTAATCCTAATTTTTTCTACCCTTCTTATAAACTTTTGTATCTACACACAACTTAAAAACACCTGATTTCCCTTAATAGTTACTCTTCTAATTCTTGGGGGGATATTAACAATCTTTCTATATATTACTAGTTTAACACCTAATAAAAAATTCTACATAAAAAAACTTCCAATCCTATTAAGAATAACACTACTTTTAATTAAAACTAAAACCAACCTTTATATAAGTTTTCATCAAAATCAAATTTCTAGAATATTTTCAAATTCTTTAGAATCCCTTATTATTATCATAATAATCTACCTACTTATAACACTAGTTGCTATCATAATAATAATCAAAGCATCTATAGCCCCAATAAAAACCACTAGCTAATGACAATTCGAAAAAAAAATATTTTTAAAATTATCAACAACACCTTAATTGACCTCCCAACACCTTCAAATATTTCATATATATGAAATATAGGATCGCTTTTATTTTCATGTTTGATAATTCAAATTATTACCGGAATTTTTCTATCAATACACTTTTCTAGTGATATCACAACAGCCTTTTCAAGAATCTCTCACATTATACGAGATGTAAATTCTGGATGAATAATCCGAACAACCCACGCAAACACTGCATCATTTTTTTTTATTATTCTTTACACCCATATCGCACGAGGATTATTCTATTCCTCTTTTAATTTAAAAGGACCTTGACTATCTGGAATCATAATCATTTTCACCCTAATAGCAACTGCATTCTTAGGATATGTCCTACCATGAGGACAAATATCATTCTGAGGAGCAACAGTAATTACAAATCTTTTATCAGCCATCCCCTATATAGGAACATCGATTACCCATTGAATTTGAGGTGGCTTTTCAGTTGATAACCCAACCTTAACACGATTTTTCACACTTCATTTTTTATTTCCCTTCATTTTAACAATATTAATTATTATTCATATCTCCTCTCTTCATGAAACTGGTTCATCAAACCCACTAGGTCTTCCTAACAACATTGATAAAATCCCATTTCACCCATACTTTACATTAAAAGATATTTTAGGACTATTTACAATATTAGCCATTCTATTTACAATTGTTATAATTTACCCTTTTATATTCTCAGATTCTGAAAACTTTCTTGAAGCCAATCCATTAATCACACCCCCACATATTCAACCAGAATGATACTTTTTATTTGCTTATGCAATCCTACGCTCAATTCCTAATAAACTTGGGGGTGTGATAGCACTATTTCTATCCATTGCCATCTTAGCTCTCCTTCCCTTTTCCGTAAAAACTAAATTTAAAACCTCATCCATATATCCCATAAAAAAAATTATATTTTGGATCTTCATTAACACATTTGTACTCCTCACATTTATTGGCGCATGCCCAGTAGAAGCTCCATTTGTTATAATAGGACAAATTTTAACAATATTTTATTTTCTTTTTTTCATTTTAAAATTTCTAATGTAGACATTTTAACTATTTAAGTATATATTTTGAAAATATAAAAAAGAATTCATCTAAATGTCTTTCTAAAAATGACACAAACAAAATAATAAAACATAAACCTAATCATTATAAAAATATAATAAAAAAATATTCTACACGGCAAAACAACCTTTCATGCCACCATCATTAAAAAATCGTACCGAAAACGAACTAAAGTTCCTCGAATCAATAAATACAAATACATAAATATTAACAACAATAAACTTATATATCCCAACCCACCAAAAAATATAATACATCTCAGTATTCTTATAAAAATAATATTTCCATACTCAGAAATAAATAACAACGCAAACCCATACGATCCATACTCAACATTAAAACCTGATACCAACTCTGACTCCCCCTCACATAAATCAAAAGGAGATCGATTAACCTCAGCAAATCTAGAAATTATTCATAAAAAAAACAACCCAGTCATTCCTCAGACTATTCAAAACTTTTCCTGAAATTCACTAACAACCATAATATTATATCTCCCACTAAAATAAATAATTCCTATTAAAACAAAAGACATTCCTACTTCATAAGAAATAACCTGAGCTAACCCACGAAATGATCCTAATAACCCATATTTTGAGTTTGAGGCTCAACCCCCCCCCAAAATTACATAAACCCCAAGACTTGATACACACAAAAAATAAATTAAACCATACTCAATCTCCACTTGATTCTTACCTCAGTAATATAAAATTCAACCTATTATTATTAAAATTAAAGAAATTACAGAAATCCATATATATATATAAATATTCATAAATTTTATAAAATTTATTTCTTTACAAAATAACTTTACTGCATCAGCAAAAGGTTGAAACATTCCAATAATCCCAACCCTATTAGGCCCTTTTCGAAGATGAATGTACCCCAATACCTTCCGTTCAAGCAAAGTAAAAAAAGCAACTCTTACCAATACTATCAACAACAAAATAAAATCACAAAGCAACATCACTATTAAAGGAATTCTCATTAAGGAAGCTTAAATTCCTTGCATTTATCTGCCACTTTAACATCTTATTGACTGGTAAACCATCTTCAAATTCTAAATTTGACACAATTAATCTGCCAAGCCAATAACTAACATTGCAACTAATAAACCTTAACAAAAAATTTTCAGTTCTCCATTCCTTTCGTACTATAAAAACTTATATCATAATTTAGATAGAAACCAACCTGTTACGCCGGTCTGAACTCAGATCATGTAGGAATTTAAAGGTTGAGCAAACCTCCTTTTATAACTTCTTCACTAATAAAGGTATCCTAATCCAACATCGAGGTCGCAATCTACTTTATCTATATGAACTATCCAAAGTAATAACGCTGTTATCCCTAGAGTATTTTATTTAATATATCAATAATATTGGGTCCAATATCACATCTTTAAAGTTTCTAAAAATTTAAAAATCGCCCCAATTAATTAAAAACTTATCTAAAATTTTTTTAAAAAAGCCTGAAAAAAAAGCTTTTTAAAAAAATTCATAGGGTCTTCTTGTCCTAAAATTTCATAAAAACTTTTTCGTTTTTAAATTAACTTCAATTTTAAATAAAAAAAAAGCCTATTTTTGTTAAACCATTCTCTTAGCACTCAATTAAAGTCTTATTTCAATACCTTCGTATAGTCATAATACCACAGCAATTTAATACAATCATTGAGCAGGTTCTACATCTTATAAACCCAAGATACAATGTTTTTGATAAACATTCCAAAAAACTATTTGCCGAGTTCTTTTTTACTTTTAAACTTCCCGTCAATAAATTTAACTTTAATAAAGCTATTTAATTATACTAATTATAACATTAATCCTTACAAGTAAAAATTTTTTGAAAAATATAAAATTTTTATAAAAATCACAAATAAAATTTTTTATTACAAAAAAAGTAAATTTTAAACCTTCACTAATATCCTAAAATTCATATAAAAATAATTTCCTAGCTTGTCCCAGAAAATAAAACCTATGAATTTATTCAATAACACAACTCATAAAAAAATATCTAATTTTCAAAATTTAACCAGATATACAATCTTACGAATAAAATTTCATTTCTATAAAAAAATTATCTTAATCTTTAAAATGATTAAAACTATTTTTTATAGCTCAAGATTTTTCGGGATATCAAAAACTTTTAATTTATTAGCTAAACCCTAATACAAAAGGTACAAAATTTTTTACTTTCAAAAAAACCTTAAAAATTCCTTCACAGTACTATTCACTATTGTTTACCAAAATATCTTTTCAATTACAAATTTAAAATGCCTAATTAATTTAAAAAACAATTTAATTTTTTTTTAGAATGGCATAAAGCTTTTTTTCTTTGTAAAAGAAATATCAAATGATTACAATCCAAAAAACACCTTCCGGTACTTTTACTTTGTTACGACTTATCTCATCACTGAGAGTGACGGGCGATATGTGCATATTTTAGAGCTAAATTCAACTAAACATTATAATTCAAATTTACTTTTAAATCCTAAACCCTATTTTCAAAAACTCATATATAAATAAAAGTAATTTATTTCAACCTTAAATTTTTGCTGCATTTTGACCTAACATTCTTACAAAATATAATTCTAATTATTAATTAATCAACATTATTCTATGATAGCGATATACAAACTGCTTAACCAATCCAAGTAAGATCCCTGAGCTTTATCCATTAAAGAATAAATTCCTCTAAATAGCTTAAAATACCGCCATAATCTTTAGATTTCAAAACTTAAAAAATACTACCAACTTAAAGTTCTTGAATAATAGGGTATCTAATCCTAATTTAAACCAAAATTCATTTAAAACAAACTTATAAATTTAAACACTAATTTCACCTACATGTAAAAACTTACCAAAAAATTTTATTATTATTATAATAATACTTTCTCTCAGCCTGTGTAACCGCGGCGGCTGGCACAGCTTCGCTGAGATAATTTTAAACCTATCTTTGAATTACAAACTAAATAATTATATCTTCTATATAATTTCGTTTACTTAATAACATAAAGAGCTTAAATAACAAATATTATTTACTATATTAATACTTTCTCTTCTCTCTATAGTTTTTTAAAATTTTACTATAGAGAGAAGAGATAATTCTAAAAAAGCATTCCCGTTGTTAACTTTAATATATATATATTGTATATATGATAAGTTTTAATGCTTACACAGGTAAGCATGAAATTTGTTTTAATTTTTGTTCTTGCAGGGATTTATTTTCCATTCTTCTGCAATTAGACAGCGGAGCATAAATGAAATTCAAGCAAAGAGCTTGCTTTGCAATTCAGGCCTACAATCCCACAATTAGATGAGATTTGTGTCTGCGTGCTCCCAATTGGAAATAAATGTAATAATATTTTAAAAAACAAAAATTAACAAACTTATCAAATAAAATGCCTGAAAAAGGAGTATTCTGATAGAATAATTTATGTATAACCAGTACTTTTATTAATTTTAATGAAAATGATTCATTTCTTTTAAACTCAAAATTTAATGTGCCATACACCAAAAATT